TGTTACTTTTGCTCCCGTCAGGATAAATCTGGCCCCTTCCCCTGTTTCCACCTACGTAGATAGGATATTTTAAGAAGTGAACGTCTTTCTTAGTAGCGGGGTCCGGGGAAAGAATAGGAAAGGTCATTTCACTATATTTCTGACCAGGAACAGGGCCTATGACAAGAATATTTTTTTGATTGGGGCGATAGCTCTGAAAAGACAGATTACCCATCTTTTCTTTTATCTCGGGGGAAATACGATCGGGAGGGGCTAATTCAAAACCCTCTGGTAAAATAAGAACAGCCCCTACATTCAAAGCCCCTTTTTTACCATTAGCAAGAACTTGTTTCAGTTGCGTATCATAAGGAATTCGAACAACTGCTTCAAATACAGTATCGGGAAGTATCGCTTGCGGAACCTCAATATCCACCGGTTTATTAGCTAAATGGCAATTGGCGCATACAATACGTCCAGTCGCTTCTCGTGGATTTTCATAACCCTGCTGTGCAAAAATGGGATATGCATTTGAAATGGGTGTACGAGTTATTATATATATCATGAGCGATACGGAAATAGATCGAGTAATCTGTTCCTTTATCCAAGAAAAATTATTTCTAGTTTGCATGGTCCAATCATTGATCCCGAAAATTTATACAATAAATTGGGGTAGGTCACTAATGGAGTTTCCTATCCACGATTCTGTTATTTACTGGAATAATTTGACTCGATTAATATATAGGAATATAGGATGAATCTCCGGGATGGGTAGAAATAGAAAGCAATTTTCAATGTTTTGCTTATGTACAACTGCAAAGTAAGAAACATTATAATTGGATTAAGTAGACTATTTTTTAGTCATTCATTGAATGATAAATCACTACAAGTGACGGAGATACGCGATTTAAATAACGGAAAATCCAATATTTGAAAATTGTATCTAGAATGACTGGAAAAGTTGAAACAAGGCCAGATATAATTTGATCATTATGAACAAATCCAAAATCCTTGTAGACAAAGCCAATCATCAATTCCCAACCATGGGGCGAATGAAATCCAATACATAAATCGGTTAATAAAAGAAGAGAAAAAGCTTTTATTGTGTCACTTAAGTTATATAGGAATTCCTGAGCCCAAGAGTTAAGAATAACAAGTTCTTTATTACCCAAAATAGAATAACCACTTAGAATAATGAAACATATTATATTTGTCGAGAAGTGCAAAATCGTATGAATACGACCCTCATTGTGTATCTTGATTAATTGGATTGTTTCTTTGTGAATTCCTATACGAAGGTTTTGTAGATGTGTCTCCGAGTATTCCTTGATCATTTCTTCTAAGAAGAGGAGTTCCTTTAATTCTATGAATTTTTCTAAAATACTCTTTTCTTCAATATCATTCAAAAAAGTTTCGGATTGACTAGGATTCCACCAATAAGTAACCCACGATTCCAGACTTTTTTGAAATAAGAGAGAAATCCACCAGGGCAAAAATACTATAGATGCAAGATATAAAAGAGGAGTGAATGCTTTCTTTTTTGCCATTTTTTCATCTGTGAATTGTTAATGAACCCATCTCATTCGTCGACTCTATGTAATCTAATATTTCTCTCACGCATCAGTTCTATTACAAGTTATCGAACCTATGAATCTATTCACTATTTTTGATTTGTGATTTCTTAGGCCTTGAATCTAGAAAAAAAGACAGAAATAGACGAAAAATTCGAATGAATAAATAATAAAGAATAAAAAAGTATTGTTTCCCTATAGTAAAATTCGAAAGTAAAATTCGAAGCACATATCTCCTTTCGATGAATGCCCCGAAAATTCAATCTAAAATTCAATATTCAATTTCAATAATGAATATAAATATTTTTAATATTTTGATACGAAAGAACTCCTTTTCTATCATTAGATAAAAATAGCTAAGATTTCTAAAAAATTGAACTGACTATGAGTAGTCAGGGATAGAAGAATTGAGGGAATTTTCTGAAGAATCTTGTGAAATGAAAAAAGGGTGGCAAAAAACGACAGAAAGAAATTGGCTAGTTATCATTATAAGAGATCCAATTTTTTGGTCATTAAGGAGCACAAAAAGAAGCGTCGAAAAAATGACAAGATATTATCTATCTGAATATAAAGTCTCAATTCCAACAAGTAAAAAGCAAGTCAAAAGGGGGGATATTTCCTTATTTCGAAATGGTTTATTATGAGATATTTCGATTTTTTATTCATTTTTTATTTAATTGAGTTGTGTATATATCGATACATATAAAAGATACCCCAAAGAGTTTTTTTTATACTTGTTCCATATAGTCTGCTTTAACTCGAATGAATGTTCTGAAGAAACATCAATTAAGTTATGTTCTAGAAAAAGAGGATTCTTGCATTTTTGCCCTCCTGCTGAGAAAGCATTCATTTCTCGGTAAAATAACTTCAAATTAAAATACTTCAATTGGTACACGCAAGAAATAGGCCAATTCCGCAGCTTTTTGTTCCATTTCCCGTGGAGTAAAATTCTCATCAGTACGAGTCAATGGAATGGCTCCCTGGCCTCTTATATCCATATAAAGGACACGCCGAGCATAAATACCCTCTTTAACTTCTATTCTGACGGATTGAATATCTTTTATAAGAAATCGGAGGAAGACCCGACGATTTTTTCCAGGAAATCCCCAACGAAAGATACACACTATTCCGTCTTTTATATCAAATCGATCATAACCACTACCTACATTCCACGAAATTGTGCACCACAAATAGGAGCTAATAAAAAGACCCGCGATCCCATAGAAAGACATCACAATTCCTTGTGGAAAAAAAACGATTTGCTGAGACGGAAAGAAAGATATCAAATTTCTACCAAGATAACTCGAGGTTCCAACCAACAAGAATCCTAATGAACCTAAAAAAAGGATAATAGCCCAGCATAAATTACTTATTTTTCGAGCCCCCTTTATAGGTTCTATCCATATATGTTCTGATCGACAACTCATACTTGATCCCGTTGCTTTTTTGGAATTGAGAGAATACCCCAAATGAATTTGACTTTAGTCTGTTTGTTTCCGAAGTAACTCGCATCAACTAGCACTAGTTTGAACTAGTTTGATGTGAACCTTTAGGAGTAATTCATTAAATTGGTTAGATCTAAACTAATAACATACCCTTCGTATCACTCACTAAAGATAGCCACATACATATAGATAGACCGGCTTTACAGCTCAGCCATCCGCCGATTCGGGTTTATTTGAAAATAGCTAAAATATAGCATTTTCTGGAGACATAAGAATTTTTCGGCGGAAGCCGCTTATACCATATTTTGCTAAAGGATATCTGTGTTATGATACAAACGTAAAAAAAATAGATGAGATTTTGTGCCATCGGCTCTAAACAATCTTGTTTTTTTGAACATGAAGAAATAAAGAAGCCATTGCGATTGCCGGAAATACTAGGCCTACTAAAGGGACCAAAATAGAGGGAAAGTTAAGAGTTGTCATAGAATGGGTACCTCGATTGACTATTTGTACCTGTTATTATTATTTAGATTTTATATTTATTATTTATAATATCAATTTAGAATATAAAGATATCTTATTATATATCTTATTATATATAAGGATATCTTACTTATTATAATTTGAGAATTATTATTATTATATAGATATAAGTATCTATCTAAGTGAGTATATAATGTAGTTTTTTATCTTTCTACATGAAGGATTTGAAAGGATATGGATGAGATATTTTTTTCTTCATTTTTTGCTCTTGTCTTCGAATTTCATTTATTAAGCAAAAAGCTTATTAAAAATGAATTAGATTCTACTTAGTTAGATTCTATTTATATTGAATTATATTAAAGGGTTTGTTAGAATCCCATCCAGTAGGGATTCTTAGTCAAAATAGGATTATCGTAAGATATAGAAAGATAAAAAATTCTATATTTAATAGATTTGAATTATATATGACGAGAAGAAGATCTTTTTTTTTTTTTTTTTTTTTTTTTTTACTTTACGAAAATAAGAATTTCATCTTTTATCTTGTTGATAAATAATAATGAATATAGAAAAGGGGACGGATTTTCAATTTGATGTGACTTTTGATTCTTTATACAATTAGATCTTATGTCAACAAAGAAAACCCCATTCGTCTAATTTTTACTTGGATTCCGATAAACTAATTAGATAAACTAATTACTTGTTTGCTCAAAATAATTGAACTGAATGTTTTAATTTTGATTCAAAGGAAAGAAAGTGTGGAGTTGAAATAACTCACTCAGAACGCTTTTTAAAGGATTACGTGGTACGATTAAATCGAATAAGCCCTTCTGGAATAAATACTCAGCCGCTTGTGAACCGTCGGGTACTGTTTTATTCAATGTTTGTTCAATTACTCTTTTACCCGCAAAGGCAATGTAGGCATTGGGTTCAGCAATAATGATATCCCCCAACATACCAAAACTAGCTGTCACCCCACCGGTAGTAGGAGATGTAAGGATTGGTACATAGAATAACTTTTTATTGGATTGATAATCATATAAAGCAGAAGAGATTTTAGCCATTTGCATCAAGCTCAAACTTCCTTCTTGCATGCGTGCCCCTCCAGAAGCACACACTATAATAAGAGGTAGAAATTCTTTAGTAGCGTATTCAATCAAGCGGGTAATTTTCTCCCCAACTACGGATCCCATACTACCCCCCATAAACTGAAAATCCATAACCGCAATTGCTACGTTAATACCGTCTAGTTGCCCTATGCCTGTTTGAACAGCCTCGGTTAATCCTGTCTTTCTTTGATAAGAGTCGATCCGATTTTTATAAGGCTCCTCCTCCGAATGAAATTCAATGGGATCCAGAGAGACCATGTCTTCATCCATAGGCTCCCAAGTACCCGGATCGATCGAAAGTTCGATTCTATCTGAACTACTCATTTTCAAATGATATCCACATTGTTCACAAAGATTCATTTTTGATTTAAAAAATTTCTTATAATTTAATCCATAACAATTTTCGCATTGAACCCACA